GACCTCTGTCCTATCCATTAGACAATGGACGCTGCTTGTTTTTCATTCCTGTTTTCTTTTTTTTCTTTTATCCGGATAAAAACAAAACAAGAATTGGATTGCATGCGGAAGATTTTGGCAAATAAGAATGCACATTTGAATCAATGATGGATGTATAAAAGTGATATGGAGCGGGTAGCGGGAATCGAACCCGCATCGTTAGCTTGGAAGGCTAGGGGTTATAGTCGACGTTGGTTGATCATTTTTAACGTCTCTAATTCAGAACCGAACATGAAATTTTTGTTTCATTCGGCTCCTTTATGGAAGATCAATGTGTTCCCAGATCTAAGGCATACAAGAAGAAAAAATATAAAAAATTTATGCTGTATGAAAAGGGAGTCATCATAAATCTGAAAAATTAGATCCATAACATCCATGTCAGCTTTTCTTACTCGCTTTATGGATGATCCTTCTAGAAGAGGAAAATTCTACCAAATCCGTCTAGTTACTTCGTTCCTTATTTCGATTCGCGGAATCCTGAGGAAAAAAAAAGAATTTTGTTTCCACCGAGCTGAAACAATATGTCGATGGCTCTAGTAAACCAAAGCTACCATTTTCTAGCTGTTTGGCTTCAATCCCCCTTTTAATACAAAAATTGAAGATTTAGTTACGATTAGAAATAAACATTTTATCTTCATCCATGGATCCCTTTACTCATACTCATTCAATTGGAAGAGTTGAATCAACTCAAAAAAAAAAAAATTATGCTTCGCGATTCCATATGATCCAATGTTTTTTAGTCAATTAAAAAATGACTGGCCTTTGGATACAAATCACGAGAATTTATATTTTTCCTCAAATGTAACATTAAGAGGTAAAGGATTAACCTTTTTAAGAAATAAAGTTTCTTTTTGGAATATTAACTGAAAGACCCTTTAACTATTTAAGTTGTTAATAGGACGAATCACACTTTTACCACTAAACTATACCCGCTACAATTTAATTATTGTATATTAATGAACTATTTGTCGAACAAAGAATGAGACATTATAAAGATAGTATCAGAATGATGAAAATTTGAATCTTGACACATATTCTGTCTTGATAGGGACTTGAAAAAATCCCAAATAGATGAATAAAGCTTATTTAACTATAAAATAATGAGTCATACTTTTCGTTTCATGGTAAGTCGTTGCTAATAGTTTTGACTTGAAGGAGCTATTGAAGTTGGACATAAAATAAAAAGGAATTCTACAAGAATCCGGAACTCCACCTTTATTTTCCAATTTTTTGAGTGTCAGATCCTATGAATTTTGATCATGGCTCTTAAGTCTTCAGATCAAACAAATTTTGTTACTTTAACAAAACAAGTAAATATAAATAAGTTAAGTTATATAACTTAAGTAAGTTAAGTTAAATTGAATATTCTAGTCAATTCATTTAATATTTAATATAATATTAAAATTTAAAAATTATAAAAATTATATTATAAAATTATAAATAATCTTATATTTTATTATTATTATTTTTTATTTTATTTTTATTATATTTTAATTTATAAAATATAATTTTAATTTATAAAATATAATAATAATAATTTATAAAATATAAATATAATAATATAATAAAAATAAAATAATTATAATAAATTATAAATTTATAATATTTATAATAAATAATATATATATATAATAAATAATATATATATATAAAATATAATAAATTATATAAAATATAATAAATAATATATATATATAAATATATAAAAAAAAAATTATAATTATAATAATATAATAATATAAATAAATTGATTTATGAATGATCAATTGGAGTAATGGCCTAGCTAGGTACTAGCCAGGCCGTGGAAATAAAATAAAAAATTTTGTATAAAAAAAGTAAGGTATTTTTCTATTTGAAATATCCGTTTTAAATTATTATCGTTATCAAAATTGAATTGTTGGTTAAGTCAAATTCATAGATATCTTATTTACCCTTATTTTATATTTATACCCTTATTTTATAACTTAGCCTTATCTTATATTATCTTTATCTTATTATATTATCTTTATCTTATATATATATTATCTTATATATATATATTATCTTATATATATATATTCCTTATCTTATATATACTTATCTTATATATATATCTTTTATTTACATATATCTTATTTACCCTTCTTTACATATATTTTATTAATTTATATTTTATAAATTATAAAATATAACTATAATTATAATATATTATAATTATAATATATTTATAATATATAATTATAAATAAATATTATAATTAATAAAAATAAAATAAAAATAATAAAATAAATAATAATATTAGTCCTAAATATTGGAATATTGGCCTTAGTCCTTAGTCTATTATTTTATTTAATATTTAACTTATCTTATAAATTTATTCAACTCATGTGTTATATACTTTTTTGTTGTATAATATTTATTATATATTTGTTATGTTAATATTTTATTTAATAAGTTAATATTTAATAATAATTTAATAATATGTTAATAATTATCATATAATATTTAATCATATAATATTTAATTCATATATTTAATTCATATAATATAATATTTAATACGTTAATTACATATAATATTATAAATTATAATAAATATTATATAATATATAATAAGTATTATATAATATAAAATAATATAAAATATTAATTATAAAATTAAAATATTAATATAAAATATTAATATAAAATTTAATAAGTTAATAATTTAAAATAAGTTATTAAAAAGTTTAATAAAAAAAGTTTAATTTAATAAATAAGTAATATTATTTTTAAATCAAAAAAAAAAGGGTAAGGCAGATTTTTATCAATCAATCGTTACTTTAAGTGTCACATAAACATAAAAAATCCCAATTCCAAATTAGGAGAGATGGCTGAGTGGACTAAAGCGGCGGATTGCTAATCCGTTGTACGAGTTATTCGTACCGAGGGTTCGAATCCCTCTTTCTCCGCTTTCTCTGGTCACTTGATACTTTTGAATTCGAAAAATCTCGATCCCTCGTTTTATTTTATCATAGTTAAATGTATGGAATACACAAAAAAATATTCAGAAAACGCAAGGAAAAATGATAAAATAAAAACCTCTTAGTCTTTTATTCCTCGCGCCCAGGATTACGTCCTGGATCATTAGATAAGAATCCAAAAATGAAGAGAGAAACAAAGAATATCACTACTGTATAAACGAAGAGTTTGAGAGTAAGCATTACACAATCTCCAAGATAAGATCATTTTGGGGGTAAAGGGGAATAGATTATCCATTTGAGTTTTGTTGTAACACATGTACTATTTTGATTTGACATGATACAAAAATATGAAAAAAATAAAGAACAAATTCTTTTATTTTAATTAAGTGTTTTTTTTTCTAAATCTAAAAAAAAAGAATGAATTTGAAAATTCATGAATTTATTTGTGATTAAGATTCTGATTTTTTCGTTACCAAAATTGTTATTGTAATATTAACAATTAGTAACAATTAGGTATTTTGGAAAAACCTAATCTAATAGAGTCCTTGCTTACCGGAAGGGCGGACGAAAGGGAAAATAGACTGATCAAAATTTATCGCTGCCCTTACCAATATACAAGAATTTCTATTTTTTAATAGAGGATTTGTAATGTAAGACTCATATGATCTTATCAATAATTGTTAAATTTTTTTTTACCGAATAAATCATGAATATTTTCAGTATAGTATTACGAACTTCATCGAAAACTTACAGCAGCTTGCCAAACAAAGGCTAAGAGAAAGAAAAGTACAGGTATGACGGGCATAATGTCTACGATTGGATTGAAAAGAGCATAAGCTTCGGGCAATTTCCCGAAGAAAAAACTGCTTGAAGAAAGGGCAGAATCAAGACAGATACAGATTAAACTAAAAAAGATATTAAGCATAACAAACGGACATTTGTTTTTGTAGATAATTTAGTTTTTATTGAATTATTGATATACGGGAAAATTAAGAAAGAAGGTAGGTAAAAAAGCCTTCTTTTTCTTTGATTTGAACTTCCCCCCAAAATCCAAAATCCTCACATTTTCAAATGAGAATACAAGGAATTACACTTTCATACAATATCTTAATTGAATTATATGCAATCATCAATGAATTTTTTATTCCATATCTATATGTATCGAATACCAGCAAGAATAACAAGATATCCTATATGTATTTTATTTTTTTTTATTGTCATATTGTCTGGAATTGACGAATGTCCAAAAAGGGGAATAATGTTTATTAGTGTCAAATAGAAATCTAAATGGGGCGTGGCCAAGCGGTAAGGCAGCGGGTTTTGGTCCCGTTATTCGAAGGTTCGAATCCTTCCGTCCCAGATCAATTCTTCAGAATCAAAATGCGAAAAATCTCTCCATTTATTAAAGCCTAAAGTAAGTGAATAGGGTATTCTACAGTCCATGTAGAGACTAAACAAAAGAATAGAGGTTTTTGGAGATAATTCTATCACTGGTTTTAAATTAAAGCCCCTAAAAATGAAACTGAGGTGGAGTCAAATTCAAATATGAATATCAAACATTTGTTGACCCATTTACATTTACTTTTGTATCCGGTTCAAATGAATAAAAAAATTGTAAGTTAATGTAGCGACTCGGGGGGGGGGGGGGAAATTCCTATACTATATTCTATTCAATTTACTTAAAAAATAAAAAATGGGATTGATGAAAAAACGTAAAGTAAAGCAAAATTTGCAAAAAATGACCGCGTTCTATGCCCATATGTATTATGTATTGTTTGTGTTCTATTTCCGTAGTGAACAAAGTCTTTAGTGAACAAAGTCTTTTTGATTAAGTGGAAGTGCAAAAATTTGTCATTCTTTAATTAAAATACATAATTACCCATACCTTGGGAACAAATGTTCATTGTATTTGAATGTTCATTGTATTTGATGGATGAATATGGAAAGATCATACTCTTCTGGTTCTGATTTATTCTTTTTTTTTTCATGACTGGTCGTTCCAAACAATTTGTTGAAGATATAAATAGGTCTTAACCAACAGTGATTTCCTCTTTTTTTTTGTAAAAAATATAAATGGGTTTCCTTCGTAGGTTAAAATAGGGGGGTAATTTTGGATTCTTTTCTTGTTGAGATTTCTTAGGATAAAGACTTTTTTATCCATAAATAAAAGCATAAATAAAAGGGAAATAGAAAAAAAAGTATGTATTAATGTATTAAAATGTACCAATTGAGCCAATGACTATTCATGATTCCATATTGAATCAATTCCATCCCGGTTCGAAATTAGAGGAATGTTATGGTAAAACTTCGTTTGAAACGATGTGGTAGAAAGCAACGTGCGACTTGAAGGACGTGATCACTTATGTGGATTCTTACATCCACCATTCTCTATAGAATTCTCTATAGAAATGAGGATGCTCTTGGCTCGACATGGTTTGTTCTGTTCCACTAGGAATTCCATTTTGTTGGGTTGTAAGTGTTGTAAGTAATAAGTAAATAGTACACGATGAAGCTCGAGTAGAAAGTAATGATTCATTTATCATATCGAGGGAAAGAATCCAGGGTTAATGCCAATCAATAAGCTGGACCAACTTTGTAAATATGTCTTCAATTTAGAAATCGAAAGATTCAAATTCTAACAATTTGAAATCAAAAAGTCAAACTTGTTGGAATTGGGAAAACTATTTTGATCAAAAGTGTATTACAAGGGAATCCATCGTTCGTATAATTTTTCCATAGAAAGAAAGGGTATGTTGCTGCCCTTTTGAAAGGAGTAAAATCACCGAAGTAATGTCTAAACCCAACGATTCGACAAAGCAAAGATTAAGGATTCCGGAACAAGGAAACACTATTTTCAGCTGTCTCAACAATTGAATCAAAATAAGGAAAGGAATTAGAATAAGGAATAAAATGAAAATTCAAATAGATTTGAGATGAGACAAACAAAAAAGGTTACAGACGACTCAATAAATTCTAAGGATTTCTATTCGAATTCTTTCAGAGCTACCCAACTTGAGTTATGAGTCCAAATGAATGAAGTTTCATTTTTTCTTTATGGAAAAATAAAACAATTCCAATCATAGTCTAATTCATGATTTTTTTATGGATCAGTTTGCCACTATACCATTATGACCATTATGATTATCACTATATTATGATATAACTATTGATATTTTTTTTTTTTTTGTTTATATAATTTTATTTTATATAATTATATTTTATATTATATTTTATATAATTATATTATATTTTATATAATATTATAATATATAATTATAATATAATTATATTATTTATATTTATTATATTTATTTATATTATATAATATATATATTTTATAATAATATATATTATATTTTATAATAATAATATATATTTAATATATATTTATATTTAATTTAATTTAATTTATAATAAATTTATAATTAATAAATTTATAATAATAATATCTATTTAATATTTATATATATTTAATATTTAAATTTAATTTATTTTAAATTATTAAATTAGATTATTAATTTTAATTAGAATATTTTAATATAATTATATATATAATTAGAATATATATATATAATATATATATAATTAGTATAGAATTAGAATATATATTCTAAATTGGAATTATCTAAATTAGAATTAATATATTAATTCTAAATTTATAAATTAATTTTTTAATTTTCAGAAAAAATAAATTTCAATTTTATCAAATTGAATCAATCATTTTAGAATCATTCTTTCTTGCTTGAGCCGTACGAGGAGAAAACCTCCTATACGTTTCTGGGGGGGGGGGGCTTTGCTTATCTATCCCAATGAGCCATCTATCGAATCGTTGCAATTGATGTTCGATCCCGAAGAGAAGGAAGAGATCTTCGGAGAGTGGGTTTTTATGATCCGATAAAGAATCGAACTTATTCAAACGTTCCGGCTATTCTATATTTTCTTGAAAAGGGAGCTCAACCCACAAGAACTGTTCATGATATTTTTAAGAAAGCGGAATTAATTGTCTAAAGAACTTTGAATTAATTATTTGAATTAATCAAAAGATTTTTGAAATACAAAAGGGTAGTGCCTAGTATCTAGTATATAGTAGTATATAGCTTTGTATAATTTTTTACTCAACATTTGCCCTTTTCTTTTTCTATTCACACGCACCTTTTCTTGCTTTGAAAATTTACCAACAAAAACGAGTTAATCTTGCTTATTGTACTTCTATTCATTGAATAAACCCGAGATTTTCTCCACTTCTTCCTTATTTTTTTCTTCACATTTCTTATTTATTTTATGTCGTGCCAATCCAACACAAGTCTTTATTTGATTTATTCAATTAATTTGATTTTTTTTTTTCAACATTAAATTCATATTGACAATGGTGTATTGAACAAATATAATTCGATCGTAAATAAATGGATCCGTTTATCCCCACCCATATTTATATTGGTTATTTTGGTTTTTTACTTCAATTATTAATGAATGAAATGAAAAAAATTTTGAATTGATAAAAAAATTAAATAAAATATTTA